AGTCCGAGTGGAGAGAAAAAAAAAAAGTATTGAACTTAAAATTTTTTCTGGAGATATTTATTTTCCTGGAGAAACAGATAAGATATCCAGGCACAGCGGCATTTTGATACCACCAGAACCGAAAAAAAAAAATTCTAAGGAATCAAAAAAATGGAAAAATTGGATCTATGTCCAACGGATCACACCTACCAAAAAAAAGTATTTTGTTTCGGTTCGGTCCGTAGTCACATACGAAATGGCTGATGGGATTAATTTAGCAAGACTTTTCCCTCAGGATCTCTTGCAGGAAAAAGATAATGTCCAACTTAGAGTTTTCAACTATATACTTTATGGAAATGGAAAGTCAATTCGAGGAATTTATCACACAAGTATTCAATTGGTTCGGACTTGCTTAGTATTGAACTGGGACCAAGAAAAAAATGGTTCCATAGAAGAGGTTCATGCTTCCTTTGTTGAGGTAAGGGCAAATGATCTTATTCGCGATTTCCTAAGAATTGAATTAGTCAAGTCTACTACTTTGTATACCGGAAAAAGGTATGATACGGCGGGTTCTGGATTAATTCCCGATAATCGATTAGATCGTACTAATATGAATCCTTTTTTTTCCGAGGGGAAGATTCAATCATTTACCCAACAGCAAGGAACTATTGGTACGTTGTTGAATCGAAATAAGGAATGTCAGTCTTTGAGAATTTTGTCATCATTCAATTGTTCTCGAGTTAGTCCATTCAACAGTTCGAAATATAACGATGTGACAACATGGTTGGACCCCGTAAACTCAAAAAGGTATTGGGTTGGTCCCTTAGGTACTATTGTACCTAAAATAGTCAATTTTTATTCATCTTTTCATTTAATAACTCATAATCAGATCTTGTTAAATAAATATTTGAAACTTGACAATTTTAAACAGACTTCCCAAGTACTTAAAGTATTTCATTGCTATATAATATTTGAAAATAAAAGAATTTATACAGGTGATGGCCTCCTTTTGACTCCACTCTATTTATATGGGTACTTTATCGAAATCGATTTTTGGGAGGAGACATCCGCAATAATGAGCCTTGGGCAATTTCTTTGTGAAAATATATGTCTATTTCAAGATGGATCATACATAAAAAAATCTGGTCAAATTTTAATTATTCATGTTGCCTCTTTAGTTATAAGATCAGCTAAGCCCTATTTGGCCACTCCAGGAGCAACGGTTCATGGACATTATGGGGAAACCCTTTATGAAGGAGATACATTAGTTACATTTATATATGAAAAATCGCGATCCGGTGACATAACACAGGGTCTTCCAAAAGTGGAACAAATCTTAGAAGTGCGTTCGATTGGTTCAATATCGATGAACCTTGAAAGGAGAGTTGAAGGCTGGAACGAAAATATACCAAAAATTCTTGGGATCCCTTGGGGATTCTTGATTGGAGCTGAGCTAACCATAGCCCAAAGTCGTATCTCTTTGGTTAATAAGATTCAAAAGGTTTATCGATCCCAGGGGGTGCAGATTCATAATAGACATATAGAGATTATTGTACGTCAAGTAACATCAAAGGTGTTGGTTTCAGAAGATGGAATGTCTAATGTTTTTTTACCTGGAGAATTAATCGGATTGTTGCGAGCGGAACGAGCAGGGCGTGCTTTGGACGAAGCAATCTGTTATAGGACAATCTTATTGGGAATAACGAAGGCATCCCTGAATACTCAAAGTTTCATATCCGAAGCAAGTTTTCAAGAAACTGCTAGAGTTTTAGCAAAAGCTGCTCTACGAGGCCGTATTGATTGGTTGAAGGGCCTGAAAGAGAATGTTGTTCTGGGGGGGATTATCCCTGTCGGTACCGGATTCAAAAAATTAGTGTACCGCTCAAGGCAAGACAAGAGCATTCATTTGGAAATCAAAAATAAAAATCTATTCGAGTTGGAAATGAGAGATATTTTGTTACACCATAGAGAATTTTTTTGTTCTTGCGTCCCAAACAATTTCCATGAGACACCAGAAAAATCATTTACGCGATTTCATAATTCCTAAGGTAAGGGGAGATTCATTCTTTTTACTTTCTAGTTATTGATTTGGTAATAAATAAAATGAAATAATAATAAAAAAAATGAATGGTTGGGGCTGCGTATCAACGGTCAATCCCGGGAGAAGGTTCCGTCGGAACAATTTTTTATTAAAAAAAAAAAAAGAGAAAGTGGGGGAAAAAATGACAAGAAGATATTGGAACATCAATTTGGAAGAGATGATGGAAGCAGGAGTTCATTTTGGTCATGGTACTAAGAAATGGAATCCTAGAATGGCCCCTTACATCTCCGCAAAGCGTAAAGGTATTCATATTACAAATCTTACTAGAACTGCTCGTTTTTTATCAGAAGCCTGTGATTTAGTTTTTGATGCAGCAAGTGGGGGAAAAAATTTCTTAATAGTTGGTACCAAAAATAAAGCAGCGGATTCAGTAGCATCAGCTGCAATAAGGGCTCGATGTCATTATGTTAATAAAAAATGGCTTGGTGGTATGTCAACGAATTGGTCTACTACGGAAACGAGACTGCATAAGTTTAGGGATTTAAGAGCAGAACAAAAGATGGGGAAACTCAGCGATCTCCCCAAAAGGGATGCTGCAATGTTGAAGAGAAAATTATCTACTTTGCAAACATATCTGGGTGGGATCAAATATATGACGGGGTTGCCTGATATTGTAATCATCGTCGATCAGCAAGAAGAATATACAGCCCTTCGAGAATGTGTCGTTTTGGGGATTCCGACGATTTGTTTAATTGATACAAATTGTGACCCAGATCTCGCGAATATTTCGATTCCAGCCAACGATGACGCTATAGCTTCAATTCGATTGATTCTTAATAAATTAGTATCCGCAATTTGTAAAGGTCGTTCTAGCTATATAAGAAGTTGTTGATTATGATTATGTTATGATTCAAAATAATAAGATTAGTTAATTAGTTGGTAACTTCATAGATTCATTGGACCGGTTACTATTCTTGATCTTGGATTAAAAAAAAGATAAAATAGGGATATTTATATTTTTTTTAATGTGATTTCTTGATATCCTAAATATATGATTAATGATTTAAAGTAAAGATGAGTTGAGAAAGAGACGGTTGAATCAAAATTATTCCTTTTAAAAAAGTTCGATTTCTGTCCGAGGATAATATGAATGTTATACCATGTTCCATTAAAACGCTCAAAGGATTATATGATATATCAGGTGTAGAAGTAGGCCAACATTTATATTGGCAAATAGGAGGTTTACAAATTCATGCCCAAGTACTTATCACTTCTTGGGTCGTAATTGCTATCTTATTAGGTTCAGTCATCATAGTTGTTCGAAATCCACAAACCATTCCGACCGACGGTCAGAATTTCTTCGAATATGTTCTTGAATTTATTCGAGACTTGAGCAAGACCCAGATTGGAGAAGAATATAGTCCCTGGGTTCCCTTTATTGGAACTATGTTCCTATTTATTTTTGTTTCTAACTGGGCGGGTGCCCTTTTACCTTGGAAAGTCATACAGTTACCTCATGGGGAGTTAGCCGCCCCCACGAATGATATAAACACTACTGTTGCTTTAGCTTTACCGACGTCAGTGGCATATTTTTATGCGGGTCTTACAAAAAAAGGATTAGGTTATTTCGGGAAATACATTCAACCAACCCCAATACTTTTACCAATTAACATCCTAGAAGATTTCACAAAACCCTTATCTCTTAGTTTTCGACTTTTCGGGAATATATTGGCTGATGAATTAGTAGTTGTTGTTCTTGTTTCTTTAGTACCTCTAGTGGTTCCTATACCTGTTATGTTTCTTGGATTATTTACAAGTGGTATTCAAGCTCTTATTTTTGCAACTTTAGCCGCGGCTTATATAGGGGAATCTATGGAAGGTCATCATTGATTAGCTTTCGAAATAGTCTTTTTTTTATGGTTCAAGATAATCTATTCGGTTCTTGGTTGGGGAACATAATAGATACAAATACGTATGTATATACGGTTACAGTTGTAAGATGAACAATAGACTTACGAAATTGTGAAAAAAACGGATGGGTTGGAGGGTCGTGGTAGATAATATGGTATATGGTAATGTCTATAAGTCCGCCCCCACCCCGTATATCTTTCGAAGAAAGATTCTAGAATATGATTCAATATAAAATATGGGTGGTTTACGTTATGAAAGAAACTAATGTATATGTGATATTAGATATATACTAGTTATATAGGGGTTATCCCTATCTAATCTAATTTATTATTTTCATTCGAAGTTTTTAGTTACTTCGACTCGATAGATTTGAATGATCAAATAAGTAATAATTCATTGGTTGCTTGTATCATTAACCATTTTTTTTTAGTATGAGGAACTTACTATGAATCCACTGATTTCTGCCGCTTCCGTTATTGCTGCTGGATTGGCCGTAGGGCTTGCTTCTATTGGGCCTGGAGTTGGTCAAGGTACTGCTGCAGGCCAAGCCGTCGAAGGTATTGCAAGACAACCGGAAGCAGAAGGTAAAATACGAGGTACTTTATTGCTGAGTCTAGCTTTTATGGAAGCTTTGACAATTTATGGGTTGGTTGTGGCATTAGCGCTTTTATTTGCGAATCCTTTTGTTTAATTGAATCCTAGAATTCAAATGTAAATAAAAACGTACGTTACATATTTTATTAACTCGTTGCCATTGACTTCTGTGAATTATATCAACACTTTTTCCTAAATTATGTATTTGTTGAGACAATACCATACCCCACCATACCTCGGGAAGGACTGATTTGAGGATGAGGAATTAGTGGATTTGCTCGCTTTCTTCCTTCCCGTCTACTATGGAAAACCTGTTTACTTTTATTTTAGGAATTCAACAAAGGAGATATTTCGCAATTGACATGAGACCTAGGACCTAACCCAATAAGTATCTTATTGGAAACTTCAAAAAAAGGGCGAGCGAAGTGATACAAAAAGAACTCTGTTCTTTGTTAGTCCTATCTATAAGAGGAGA